GATTCAAATATTTCTTATTATTGATTCCTGCCCAAAAGAAAGAATTTGAGTAAAAGATCATATCTTTTTTTTTATTTAATGAGTTTTTTTTTAATGAGTCTGTTTTTATGTTATTTCGTACTGTGCAATTCCTCTGTTTGTGGGATCGTTTTCTCACGAGAGGTAATGAAAAGAATTATAGAATGGATTGCTATCTATGCCTAGATCAAGGATAAATGGAAATTTTATTGATAAGACCTTTTCAATTGTAGCCAATATCTTATTACGAATAATTCCGACAACTTCAGGAGAAAAAGAGGCATTTACCTATTACAGAGATGGTGCGATTTGATTATTATTATATTATTATTTTTCTTATCTTTTCTATTTTATTTACCGCCTTCAGTCTTATAAGAAAGACACCTGATTCGGGATATAAAATAAAAGAAAGCTTTTGAAATAAATCTACGCTTTTTGAAGGTGAAGTTTGTAAAAAAAAACAATTCCTTCTGTCGTGTATCCCCGATTAATGCAGCCTCAGATGCTTCAATTGTCGATTCTAGTATTGAGCGAAAGGTTACACCTATCTATGGGTTATGTATTGCAGGTCAACCCTGCTCCAATTAGTACCAATAGGCGGCATAGGGGAAGAAGCACTACGCCTAGGAATCAACAACACAAAAACTTTGTTATAAATTCTCCCCTTTCCTTATCGAGATCGGAACTAAGAAGAATGGTTGGGCCAACAAACATCCATCTCGTTCGTATTTTTGATACCCGTATAACCATCGAAGACTGTTGAAGTGACGAATTCCTGGAAATTAAGGGGCGTGAGGGACAAAGAAATTGTTGAAGTTACCATTTTTTTTTATCTAGTATCAACACGTTTGATGTTAAGAAAAGATCTTTTGCAGGAAGGTTGGCTAGAGATTTCTTGTAAAAACACTAGCCCCGTTCAGTCAATAAGGAGAATATTTCAATCTTTTTTGATTCCATCTATTATTCTCATTATGCACATAAGGGAGGAGCCGTATGAGGTGAAAATCTCACGTACGGTTCTGGAACGGAGATTCTTTGAATCGAACGACGACCGTAACGGATGTCGGCTCAATCCGAAGGAAATTATGCCGAAGCTTTACAGAATTATTATGAAGCTATGCGACTAGAAATTGATCCCTATGATCGAAGCTATATACTCTATAACATAGGCCTTATCCACACAAGTAACGGAGAACATACGAAAGCCTTGGAATATTATTTTCGGGCACTAGAACGAAACCCGTTCTTACCACAAGCTTTTAATAATATGGCTGTGATCTGTCATTACGTGCGACTATCTCCACTATAGAAAGAAAAAAGGAAAGAGAAAAGAGTGAATCCGCTATAAATACTAGAAAAAATGACTAGAAAAAGGCTTTCTACATATGCATCGTCCAAAAAACGATTTTTATCAGCTGTAGCAAAGAAAGGAACTTCATAGAAGTCGAAGTATGAAGAAATAGATATGCCTAGATACTTTATTCTATGGATAAAGGATCTAATTGATAGAGAAAGCACCGTAAAGATCAATTAGTGAGGTTTTGGGCCGATACAATAAGAACTGCTTACTTACTTATATTAAGATATAAGATAAAAGTTAGGAATCAACTTATGTAATAAAGTTGATCCCCTAAGGGATTGAGCAGCGGTGTAGCATCAGATCCCAAAGATAGTAAGTCTTTTTTTCTTTATTATGAAGAAAAGTCTTTTTCGAAAATTCTATATTCATTTCTCTATGAAACCGAGATAGTTAACTTTCAGAAAATTCTAGCGAGAGTGGAAATACTTATGCTTTATTCTTTTGAAAGTGGGAGAAAAGATAAAACTAAAAAAAAAAATGATTAGTAATCAATATTCAAGTTTGAAACTCATGTAATTAACCTCTTTTAGTTAACCCGAGAAAAAATGGGACACCGTAAGAATTGAATGCTGAGCCGTATGAGGTAGGAAACTCTCAAGTACGGTTCTAAGGGAAGGAATTGACCCACCTATTCCGACCGAGGGGAACAGGCCATTCGACAGGGCGATTCTGAAATTGCGGAGGCTTGGTTCGATCAAGCCGCTGAGTATTGGAAACAAGCTATAGCGCTTACGCCTGGTAATTATATTGAAGCGCAAAATTGGTTGAAGATCACGAGACGTTTCGAATAAGAGCACTCTTTCTTTTTATTTTTTTTTTTATTTTTTTATAATTAATTGTTTGTTGGCCCCATCAGTCAAATAAAACGGATCGTTTTTGGGGAAAAAACAATCAAAGAATTTCATTATATCCTTTCCTTTCGAAGATCTTTTTCTATTTCCTCTGGTATTTTGTGGGTATAAACGATACGCAGATAGAGTAGAGAATATATATTTCTTTTTCTGTTCTGCTATTAAAACTAACTTTTGAATGACTAAAAAGATAGATACTGGAATGTTGCATTAGGAATGACCAATAACTGCCTATGTAATTTCGAATAGAGTAATAATTAAGAATCGAGTA